GGATTTTGACCTAACGTTTTTGATGAACCAATCCAATGAATACACCCGTAACAAGTCCCTATATGATTTCTGGTGGAATCGGAAAGCCCTAAGTACAAGCAAGATACACAGTTGCCCCTTGGAAGTCTCAAGGGAATGTGACTAACGGAATATGTAGGAATAGTAAGACCTATTGTTGCCTTTCATAAACAAAAAGCAGAAAATCAAATATACTATCAAGATATATAACTATCTATCACATACTCCTAATTTCCCATCTAAGCCTTACTGTCTCTACTTCTGTGAAATGTGAAACAATTGGAAGACACCCTATTACATTCTTGGCGGGGTTACCCCAACGAAAGCACTTTTTTCCACTTTTATTCTATAAAAGTCAATCACCCATACAATATTAATTGAAAACCTGAGCACTCAGAGACTCTCATGAGTTTGTATGGATACAAAGTATCTTCAGTTCTTTCCACAACTCCTAATTGGATTCCCCACCAGCCTACCCAATCTACTTCAAGACTCAGTCAGTAAACACTAGTAGGGTAAGGTAATTAGGAAGTATTTATAGTCCTTCCTATAACCCCTTCTTGGATCCTAGGAGCAAGGATTTACAGTCTCTTAGGAACCTTCCTTTGGATACACGGATTTACGGTCCCTGACTTTCGTAGTTCTGAATCTCACAATTGAATCTGACTATGGATTTGATTCGATTGATAAATCAAATCAATGGCCTGAACGCATCAGGAATCCGTAATTAAGTGAGTATTTCTTTATTTATATTGGTAATTCATATTGGTATGGTACAGGTTTGGGTCACACCCCGATTCTTAAAATTGGGTATCGACAGTCCCCCCCCTTACCTCTGCTTCTGCCAGGCAAGAATTTTGTGAGTTCTATTAGTTTAGTAGGGTAAGAAATTCCGAGTCTTTTGTTAATCAGGCGACACCCGGATTTGAACTGGGGAGAAAGGATTTGCAGTCCCCCGCCTTACCACTCGGCCATGCCGCCAAAACGATACAAAATAGATATAGATGGAAATATTCTGGGGAATTGCTGAACCATTTCTTTTTTTTGATTGGGTCCTGTTGTTCTCTTAGATTGATTGTATTTCAAAACACACAACACCTAAATAAAAGCTTTCCCCTTTTTTTTTCTATTGAAAGATAAAAATGGATTTCCAGTCACAGAATCCAAAATTCAGAGCAAGTTGGAAGCATTAATGACTGTGAATTCATGAATGGTTCTTGGATTTTGATCTCCAATTTGGTTTCCTTAATGACATAAGGAGATCAAATTGATATACGACTAATCAGTCTCAATTCTTTTCCATAATTAATCCTTTTCAATTTCAATTATAACAACAATTATGTGTATATGTAAACCCCAGAACAGAAATTCTTACACGGATACCTAGTCAGGTATCTTATCTACATATTCCTATTAGGAAATCGTCGTGCTTGCATTTTTCATTGAATATATTGAATATCAAATCGAAATTTGGATATAGCACGACCTATGTTGCCTCAAGGGAACTTCGATAAAAGGTGGGATATACGGATAGCTAGATAGTTATATCTGCATGTACTTAATAAATATGACTTCTCTTACGCACTTCAATCGTATTCTACTAATTAACAAATGGGTAGAAATATCTTTTCTCTCTGCGAATCATTTTTTGAACAACGGAATCAATGAAATAAATTAAGTGCTAAAATCAAAGTCAACTCTAGACGGTTCCTGATTATTCTGTCTTTATCTCACTCATAGAGAACAGATTCAATTCCGAATCCATTTATGGTACCCAATCTGGTCGTAATATCATAAGGTAGAAATTGGATCTATTTTGATATTCTATACAAGACTCCATAAGTCTAAGTGGCAGAATTTTGTTTCCAGGAATGTTTTATCAATTCATTTCCATTTGTATCTGTCGCAAATTCGAATTTGAGTCACATTTTTTTTATTCCTCCGTTCATACGTATTTAGTACATATATATATGTATATGGGGTTGGATAAAATTTCATGTTGTTCAAATGAGCAAAATATACATTCCATCGTTGCTAGATCAATCTATATGGTTCAACGAAGAGTGAGCCAATAGTTGGATTTTTTCGATAAACGGAAAACTTAAGATGTTCCGGGATGGAAATGAGGGAATGTATACAATACCAGGGTTTAGTCAGATACAATTTGACGGATTTTGTAGGTTCATTGATCAAGGCTTGATGGAAGAACTTCATAAGTTTCCAAAAATTGAAGATACAGATCAAGAAATTGAATTTCAATTATTTGTGGCAACATATCAATTGGCAGAGCCCTTGATAAAAGAAAGAGATGCTGTGTATGAATCACTCACATACTCTTCTGAATTATATGTATCCGCGGGATTAATTTGGAAAACCGGTAGAGATATGCAAGAACAAACCGTATTTATTGGAAATATTCCTCTAATGAATTCCCTGGGAACCTCTCTAGTAAGTGGAATATACAGAATTGTAATCAATCAAA